GGCAGATTCTACATCTATTCCTAATAAAAGCCAAGACTCGCTTGGTGGAACGGCAAACACGGCAGACTCAAAATCTGTTTCTAATGGAATATCGGTTCGAATCCGATAGCGAGTATCTCATTCATAAATAGGGGCGGATATGACTTAGGGGTTAAAGTTGCAGATTGTGGCTCTGAAAACACGGGTTCGAATCCCGTTATTCGCCGAAAGAATTAAATATTTTGTCACAAAATATATATTTCATTTTGCCTGCGGCTCCCATCCGTTAGCTTGAATATTTATGCAAAAAAAAGATATATTTGCGCAAAAAAATATATCTTTTTTTCGTAGACCATACTCTAAAGTTTTTCGTGAAATTGCGGAGGATTGCTTGTCAGGAAAAGGCAGAGAGCTTAGAGGCTGCGATCGGGTCGCCGCCTTTCGGACTGAAAGGCTTTAGCCCTTTGTTTTGTCGGACAGTATTTCAATATTGTGGTGTCCGACAAAACGAAGTCCGTCCCCTTGGGGCCCTGCCGATGGAGTGCTAGAAACATGCAGAGCGAAAAAAATATTTTTCTTCGTTCGCGTAGCGCCAGGCTACCATAAAGACTAGATTAATGATACAAGGCGCTGAGAAAAACAGCCAATTATGCTGTAGTGAATCCATTTATATAAATTTTATAAATTCAACCGCCGCCCGAAGCGGCTCATGGTAAGACACGGATAGTACCTTGTACAACTATGTATCGTCTCAGCCACCGAAAAATCTGCCCATTGTTATCCCAGGCTAGGACTTGAGCCCTGCCTAACTAAGCGCTACCTCACCAGCTAATTCGGGGAAGGATACTTCTTTGCCTTTACAGCCACTAGGTGCTTCTTTGGCTCTGCGGGTTTTCGGGCTGGCTCTACGATTAACTTCGCCGAAATTGCTCAGAAAGAAGGAAGAGATCTTCCAGGACCTGGTGTTTCATGTACCCAGAAAGCTTTTCGTCATGAACTAAGCGACCAAGCTCTGCCAATCAAGCCTACGGGCCCGATTGTCAAAGTGAGGCCCCGTTACTTGGTTATTCCCCGTCGACCAAGTAGCCCTATTAGATCTTCATCTCTCTTTCATATAACGAATAGAGCGTCAAATGGGTGTGACGTTAAACATTTAAACATTGCGCTCGAAAATCATCAACCATGTTTGTTAATGGATTACTTCTGTCCGTTGGCTTGTTCAACCAGAAACAAAAAACATGCGCCGGGTAACAACATGAGACCAAGAAGTTGTTGAAATACCGATGTTGTTTCTAAACCAGTCGCTTCTTCCATATCCATATGATTGAAAACAGTGGCTCCTCCGTCTTGTCCATATAATAAAACTAAATTTTGGCTGTAGGGGGCTGGGGGTAGCAGCAATTGTGCCCATGTATTGTTTGGTGCTTTTTTAGTCAAGTACAAGATGCAAGTAGGACCTGCGCTAGAAGCAAGCTGTGCAATCCAATGGCCCCGATTGTTCGGCAGAATATTTTTTATTTCTCCTTTCGGTTTAAATAAAGTTTTACCTTTAATGGTACACAATATATTCTTGATTTGTCGCCATTGTCGGCTTGTCAAGCCACTACAATGAAATAAAAGAATATATGGATATTGTTTTTCGATCTCTTGGGCCCGCCGAAGGGCACTCGACCTTAGGGAGAGGGCTTTTTTTCGTAGAAATTTTCGTTGCATAAGGCCATTTAAATTTTTTTTTCGAAACGACTATTACAACGCGCACAACAGGTATGGCCTTTGGGTCACTGATGAACAAAGTGGACAGGAGCTTACCTTATGAATGTGATATTGGATGGGCAGAGGTACGAGCCTGAAGCAAAAATATAGGTCAGTTTTTTCTCAAAGATAAAAACGTTCCAATCATCCTTATTCGTAATGAATAGCCCAAATATAAAAATGAGGTGTCGACAGCCGATAACAATTCGATCAACGATCTACGATGGTTGACGACAGAGGAGACAAAACATTTTAATATCGTGTGCTTGAGTTGTGAAGGAATGAAACTGCACAGAGGGGGGAAGCGATCAAGCAGTCATGCTGCTTGATTGGCGAAGGAATAATCTACGTGGAGTCATAACGCGAGGCGCGCTCGATTCAGAAATCATATTATAAGCTGCGAGGATCATTATCTCCGCGAAGGGGGTACGAGCCTCCTGGTTTAGCGCTGACCGGGGCGACCGGTCCTGCCTGCGCGATAAAAGTACAAGTTCAGGATGTACTAGGGCATTTCACTTAGCCGGGTTCGGCAACGGAGGGAGACCTTATGGAAAAAGCTCCGGGATTTCGCTCATCCCGAAAAGGATGACCGAATAGCAGGAGGCGAGCCGGCTCCTGTGTTTGAAGATGGGGATCCGTACTGGCGAATCGGAGTTCCGGCACTCCACCGAATGGCTAACCCGTTTAACCTCCTTCGTTTTGCGGCGCGCGCGAACGTACGCTGTTCACTATACGCCTTTCGAGGATGGTGCGCGACGAGGAGTCGGCCCCCTAACCTTATCATGGAAGAGATAGACCTAATGTAGTGTCTCATATCACTGGGAAAAGGGGGGACTGAACGACATCTCCTTTTTACAGGGCGTCCAGACCCTCTAAATAAAGCCAGAGACGCACACGTAGTGGCTATGGATGCATTTACCGTACGAAGTGCCCTACTGAAAGGGACCTAGCAATAGAAAAGCGCGTGATAAGTGGGGAAGGGCCTATGTACTTACTAACCGCTCCCCGTTTGGCAAGTCCAACTTTGACGCAGTCTATCAGGCAATCTTCCAAGGTATGCCTTTCCGGATTCGACGAAGAAGCTCCGAAGAAAGTCAGGTTAGGGAGCTGTGTGATGGGCGGCCACTATCCCGTACGGGTCGGAGAGCAGTAGCCCGGCTCATCGGTGAGCGAGGTAGACCTACCGTCGTACAGGGTCTTTCTCTCGGGTCATTCATCTCCGATAGAATCATTCAGTTATGAACTAGCGGCGTGGGAAGAGATAACCAGACTACCCGCCGGGTGCAGCTCATTCCCTATATCGATCGAAACAAATATCGAAGTCATGATGGACTTATGCGCTTTTCCCGTATTTTTCTACTTACCAAAAATTCCGTAAAGCACGATCGAGTGTTAGCTCTGAAGAATTATAACTCAACATTATACGCAACATCTGTGCTTAACTTAATAGGGTCGCCCACCTAAGAAAGAAAAGTGCGTAGAAAGCTTCTCAAGCAAACTAACTTTGCCTGTTTCCTAGACCGAAGTACGGAGTGAGGACAAATCCCAAAGGAAAGATCATATAAGTAGTAAGGAACTACTGGATGGGGCCCTCGAACGAATAACCATGAGACGGGTAAAGCATGAGCCTGCGAGAGTTGTTTAAATACCGATGTAGTTCTAGCTGCTTTTAGTATATACATATGATTGATTATAAATTATAGTTATTTTCCGTACAATAAAAGAAATTAGTAACTGAAAACCTTTTTTGCTAGCCTCCGGAACAACTTTTTTGTCAGACAAAAAAGGGTATGTTTGGACTTCGTCCAAAATAAGAAAATGCAGAGCGCGAAGTGATCAGCCGTTCCCCCCTAATGCGCCAGTGGCGCTACGTGGAGTGATTTTATTCTTGTGTAAGGTTGATTTATGGGCTTTTTGGAGTATAGCCAAGTGGTAAGGCATCGGCCTTTGATGCCGAGAAACAAAGGTTCGAATCCTTTTACTCCAGGCCGCCCCGTTTGACGAAAACAGAAAGAAAGATTTTTGCTTGGTTGAAGGCCGATGGGGCATAAGGCCAGGCTGGCGCTCGGACCAAGAAAATTTTTTTTATTTCGCCTTTTTGCTATCACTCCAGAAAAGAGCTTGCGTCCTTTCTTAGCGTCTCTCATCTCATACGAGGTGGTCTCCTTGGAATTATCATAACCGAGTGTAGAACCCGCCGCCATCTGGTTTATGTCGGGAGAGTAATAAATCTATCTAATGCTGCTCTCTCTATATAAGATTGGACACCTCATCGATATCAAAATTCTACAGCGAAATTTAGTGCACAGAATTCTCGAAAAACGGGCATGATTCCGCACCGGCGACCCATGTCCCTATGTCCCAAGGATATAATATAGGATACAGGATCTTTGTTTGCGCGACCCACATAAATGGAAATATCCGCTGTATCTGTAATTTTCTTCCGAGCAGCAGGCTCCTTCTACGCATATGGTAGATATATATACCGGGGTCTTAGGTAAAACAAAATCTATAATAAAATCGTTCTCGCAATACCAGGTTATTCGTAGATTCATCTATTCAGATACATTTTTTTTTTTCAACACAGCCAAATCCACAGTATTGAGAAACAAAAATAACCACAAAAAATTTTTAATTCCAATCCAATCTGTAAAAGGTGAGCTTACGGAAAAGACTGAGCGAGCCTCCCAACGAAACCATAACGAACCCTATCCAGATACAGAAGATAAAAGGGAGCTTAATTACTGTCGTATACCAGCCTGTTTCAAAACTTCCAGTTCCGATCAAAGCATAGAAATCCGTAAATAGATTGGTATGTATAGCCACTTCGGTAGTGCTCGTTTCTTGATTCGAAAAATAGAATCTTTTCTCTGGGAACATAGTCAACCAATGTGAAAAACTATGCTGTTCTAGAACTGTAAAGCCCTTCTTTCGTAAAGAAGTGTGCGGAAAGCCACCAGCCATTTCTGGCCTTCCGCCCTTCGGCGGACCAAAGAAGTTTCCTTCTCCCGTTGGTGGAGAGTTAAAGCCTCTACCGTGGGTCGAGAGCTTCGCACCTTCGGTAGGCCGGGATTGCAACAGGGCAGGAGGTGATTCGCCATGCTCAAACATTGATGGGTTTGTCAGGGATGGTTGATAAATGATTAAATTACCACAAATGGAGTGAAAAGTGGGCCCATGTAATTGATCGATACCTCGCAAAGTGCTACGAACCTTACCTATATGTAGTTCGTAACCCAAAGGTGTTTTCCCCGTAGATTGTATCTTTTTTGCGTTGGGCAGAATTACACCCATAATAAAGATGCAAACTCCTCCATGTGAAAGCTTCATATTAACGGGAGCTTTTCGAAAGTCGTGACCAACAGTCATCGATCCGCTCGGTAAGGCGCAAACAAGAAAACATCTACTCCAATTCAAGTTATTTCTTCTCAGTGACGATATAATAAGCTCGCGTCTTCTCTGCCTGTGAAAAACAAAGAAAGGAAATTTGTGCCTCGCTAACCTATCGCGCCTATGATGAGACAATAGAAAGAACGTGCGGAAGAGGAAGAAACAAAGGACACCGCAGAAAGATTCTAAATATGAAAAATCCCCCATGAATTTGATAATAGTAAAATGGAGAAACAACAACAAGGCCCGCCGCAGGGCCCGGACACTGTCAGCCAGGGTCCCGGACTTTGTTTTGTCGGATATCACAAAACCAAAATACTGTCCGACAAGGGCCGCCGGAGACTGTCTGACGAGAAGGGGGGGAAAAAATTGCCGAAAAAAGGAAAAAATTGACAAGGCTTTTTCATCCGGAAAAGAGGAAATATATTGGATTTTTTCAGGTGAGATGCTCTCGATTATGTTGGGTAACAGAAGGGGTCTTGCTCTTATCGAAACTATCCTTTTTGCTTCGTCCAGAGAGCGTATGAACCCCCTGGAATGTATGAGAACTAAAACGAATAATAAAGATGTAGAAATAGGTATTATAGTACCATTAAAAAAAGGAGCACCTGTTGAAACATCTCTACTTACCAACCATTGAAATAGTATGGGTGCTGCTGTGCCACAAAGCACAACCAAAAAAATGAGAAAAAAGAAAAAATTCTGTAGTTGGACCATCTGCTCTATTCGTTTTGATTATTTCGCTCCCTCGGACCAGAGAATACAGTCTATTCCCTCGTGTTCCCTCCTCGTTCTGACGAATGCGTACAGAAAAAAAGATTTTTTAGGTCCGAAGGTCTCGACCAGCGAGAGAGGAGTGTATCTAATTGAAATGAAGTTGGCTCCTTCTGTCCCGATCAAGCGCTTTGCGCTTGATCGGGCTAAAGTCACTTACAAGAGGTAGCTTCTTTTCTTTAGGCTTTCTACTTGCTCCGTATACAATGACTTCGTCGCGCCCTTATGTGCCCTCCACCATAAGCTTTGCTAAACGATCGGATCGATACGAGTGCGCAAATAGAGTGCTTCGTGAATGCCACAAGATCTGGTTCACAGGTTTTGAGACCGTAGGATCTCGGTTTGATGATGGAACGGATAATGCACCAACTAGCTGGGTACCTGATTGCTGCTTCATTCTGAAAAAGGAAATAAAAGATATGATGGTAATTATAGAGAAGAAACACCATAAAAAGATTCCTCGTGTCGAATCTGTAGCAGAACTATGAACGGAAGCTAGCAATCCGGAACGCACGAAAAAAGTTCCTAGAATACGACATAAAAAAGTAACCATATTGAGAAACAGGGTCCAATCATTCAATTTAGGTAAAATGACCGAATGAATACAAGCGGTAGCTAATACCCAAGGCATGAAAGAAGCATTTTCTACAGGATCCCAGAACCACCAGCCGCCCCAGCCCAATTCGTGATAAGCCCACCAACTTCCTAGCAATATGCCTACCGTTAAAAAGCACCAACATGTCAAGATCCAAATTTGAATTTGTTTCCACGCCACCGTATTCGCGCTGCGGGTCCCACCAAAATGAAAATACATAGTATTTGTTTCACGAACAACACTTTTAGCCCGCTTTCCATCGGCCAATGACCCAAAGGGCACGCATGGGGCGGTTCTCGTGTGTGGAAATCTACCAGCCATTTCCGGCGTTGGGTCCTTACCCGGCTTTACCGGAAAACGACCAGAAAACAAAAATATATTATTCAAACGCGGCCCGTTTATTATTCCGGATAAACATAAGCAAAAGCCAATAGCACTTGCGACGTATCCCGCATAAATGCAAGGAGGATGTATAGCTAATATAGGATCTTGTAAAACAGGATTTGATTCCGCAAGTGATTTGGTACAAACAAATGAAATTCGAACGAAAGGATTGGAACTTGCTAATAGAGAAATAGGGAAAAATAAAGCAATGCCTTTATAAATTTGCTGTTCATCCATGAGCGAAATTGCCCGCTGGTCGGGACCTCCAGACGGAAACAAAAAATAAATATTTTTTTCTTCTCTCCCCTTCGCTTGTTCCGATACATTGCTAGGTCGGGCCGGGTAACAAAAAAGGAATCCGTAAAAACTTAGGATCCAACACCATAATAACAGACTACCCTCATGATTAGACCAGGTTCCCGATATTTTATAAAACAAAGGGGCATTAGCATTTGAGTTGGTGAATACGTTGTAATTGGAAAAGTCGGAAGGAATATAGCAGAACAAAATACCAAAGAAAGACATAGTGAACAAAAAAAAATAGAGTGAAACAGCCACGGGGCGCAGCTTGTTAGTTAACGCAACGGAAATACTCAGTACTAAAAAATAATGGCCCAATTCCGGTGACATAACATTATAAACTTTGCTTATGATTGGCAACAAAACAATATTTTTTTGCCGTACAGCTGGGTTCGTTACGGCATTTGGCATGCCGATTATGAGTCCTCCCAACCTCAATAACGGAGGAAGATTACACACGTCGCGAGCTAGCCTCTTGAAACTCTCACAGAATAGCTTCTATGAACCCTATGGAGGAAATAGGGAGCCCGAACCCGCCTTGCCTTTTTCACGAATCAGCAAGAAGAATTGGCGAGCAGCTCTACTCTATCAGTTGCTTTTTCACGGATCATGGAAACTTTGTCTTCTTCATGATTGACGTCATACATCATGGGCAGTATTTACCCATCAATACGAGGGTATGAAAAAAATATATATTTTTTTTTACACTTAAGGCCTACTTTGGCCAGCATTGACGGGGTTAATGTAACGAATAAAAAGAATTCTTTGGCGATGTTTTTCAATGAAAGAAATTTACCCTTGAGCTGCGACGGCCTGCTGGTCCTTAACCCTCGAATCAATAGGGGATAGCCCCCCTTGAAATGTTTCAACCAAATTGTGGGCCTACCGCACTACGTGCCTTGCGCGCGTTTTCCTTCCCATAGGCTTTTGGCTCCTGATGACAAAAAGCCCGCCGCAGGGGGGGCACTGTCAGACGGAACCAGGAGGTACTGTCCAACGTAGAGAGAGAAGAAGAGACTGACGAAAGAAAAAGAAAAATTATTGACAAGGCTCCAGGAAAGTCATTGGCTTTTTCGCTGGAAATAAAAAGATGGAATTATTTGACGTGTTTCTAAAATAAACAAAATCCCGGTTAAAAAAAAAAAGCTAGCAAAGATTAAAAAGATTGGAATGGGCATAGAAATATGTATTGCAGTACCAAATTGGCTAATGCTTGAAGGTTGATGCAACGTATTCCACCAGTTGACAGAAAACTTAATTATTGGTATATTGATCGGCCCTATACATATAAAAATAGAAGCAACATCCGCAGAAAATTCTTGAAAACGCAGTGCACCCGGGTAAATAAAAAACAAGATTAATACCGAGGTTAAACGAGCATCCCATACCCAAAAGGTCCCCCACATAGGTTTTCCCCAAAACCCCCCGGTGACTAGGGTGAACAACGTAAACGAAGCACCTATTTTGGCACCGGTTTTGGAAAATAACTGAAAAAGGGGATGTTTTGTTAATAAGAATAACACACTGCTAATAGCCATTGCAATATAAATAAGTAAACTCATCCAAGCTGCGGGAACATGCACATAAATAATGCGATAATTTTCACCCTGTTGAAAATCGGATGGTGCTACCCAAATACTTAAATAAATAGCTATCGCTGTTAGAAACCAGCAAAATCCAATGAGAATTTGCGCGTAGCGGAAAGAGCAGCACATGAAGAGAAAAGGACGTAATAACGGGACATACATAGTAATTTTCTAGCTTTTGTCAAACGAAAACGCGAAGCGGGAAAGCTAAAGCAAACCTGCGCTGCGCGACGTTCCAGCCGTTTAAGCCCCGGTACCTCGGTTCTACAAGCCAAAGTTCGTAAAGCCCTTTGCGCTTTTACTGAAACGCTTGTTTCACAGAAATAGAAAAAAAAGATAAGTATTTTACTTTTTACAAAGTGAAACTTACGCGGACCGCTTTGTCGATTCAAAAAAGATGATTTTTTCTTTTTCGTGGAATAGAAAAGGCTGTTTTTCTTCTCACTTTATTCAAGGGTCGACCAAAGTGAGACACTCGACCAAAGGAATTTATTTACTTCTTAGGTCGACCGCGTCGACGGACATCGGTTTTTGCAATACCTTCTTCATATGAGATTTTATTATATGATTATCGAATGAAATCAATGGTTTCAACCAATATGATTGTAAAGTGCATTTCAATTAATTCCCCGAAACACGTTCATATAACGGAAAATATAATTACTTTTCCTCACCCGTACTTGCATACACTATACAAGGATTTTTTTTCTAATATTCACACGTCCAAGATAAAAGGTGGTGTCGATTTGGACCTTTTTCTATTCGAAAGACGGTTCGTACTCGAACGTAGTCTAACCCGACCCGGTGACCCACATATTCACAGGCTTCTCGGAAACACAACCTTTTTGTCACCATAAACCTATCCGCCATAGGGGGTTCCGCCAGTGAACGGGCCGCCGGAGTCGACTGGGCCTTTGGGAAAAAAGAAAAAGTCGCTCTCAAGCTATGGTCCAAAGACTGGAATTACGGTGAGCTTCATCAACACCGCGGCGAATTCGCTTACTTGAGGTGCATGACCACGCCAAAGGAGATAGTTGCGAAGACTAAACACGATTACTGGACTATTGGACAAATCCACCAAGTCCTCCATTGCCGCAGGGCGGAGATACAGACCAAGCGGATTTTACCGTCTTCCGGACCGTTAAGTACTTTGGTACACTGTTGTAACGATTTGACGGTGGGGTAGGTAAGATTTCGATAGCTTCTTCTCCCGAATTTTTGCACCACCCTTGAGCAGCACAACACCTTAAAATTTCGAGGCTATCTTTCAAACCCCCTGCCCCTTTCGGCCTTTTGGAAGGGCCTCTCGGCGGTTAATCGAAAAGTTAACCATTGGCGGCATATATGCCGAGGTATCTTTCACGGCAGCGTGCACACTTCCACTTTTTATGTTTAGGGTAGACCAAAGCGAGACACTCGACCAGAGGAAAAATTGGTGAAAATAATTTGAAATCATTTTGCTAGTAAAGTTCGAAAAGTGATTGAGACTAGAATGGGATAAAGAAATAGAAACAAAAGTAAATATCCCATTAATGAAATAACATGGAACCATTCTGTTTCGATAGAAGTACAAAAAACGATTAAGGGCAGTAAAGTGGGTAAGGTTGTTAGATTTTGCAAGCTGTTCCAACCATTGGATGTGATTCCGAGAGCCAAACAGGAATGAATACCACACATAAGAGTAAATATCTGGCTTCCTATAATAATGGTGAACCAATTCATTTTGGATTGATCAAATTGGTACGGAAGTTGTAACACGGGAAAACTACTGAAAACACCACTTATTTGAAGAACCCAGTGACCATACAATTTAGAAAGTAGGATTTTTTGCAAACAATAACCGCTTAAATAATACAATTCGAGTGTACCGTCTTCAAAATCATTTTGAAAAAAACGTTCAGGAAGAAAGGCAAACAACAAACAAATCCGCATTAAACCTAAATGAAAATGAGCTAAGAAATCTTTGGAAAAGCCTATCATTGAAGGCATGGCTACGATATACAACAGAGATAGAGAAAAAGTTGTTATTAGTATAGATGAATTGAGTAGAATATGTTGATAAAACAGTTTCATAAAGATTTTAAAGGCACGTAGCGCCATCGAGAGAAGTTCTTTTTTTTTAGTTTTTGGATCCAAATATATATTTTTTTACATCGTAATATTCTGGGCTTTAGCTCTCCACCAAAGCGAGAGGCACGTAGTGCTCGACCCGAACCTTCGGCCCGTAGGACTGCAACACCCCCTATGGGGGCGGAGTCTTTGCCAATCTACGGGATTGGCCGGGCTTACCCGTGGCTGACGACGCTGGCCGGGGCACGGCAGAGACACGTTTTTATCGATTTGCTAATCGAGCAGGACAGAGTAACAGCGTTTGATTCTTTCAAAGCCTTTTTACTTTAACCCTTGGCCTCTGCGATCTCTTCGCAAGAATGACTGTTTTCGCAATCAAATTACGGAATAAATATACAAACTTTATAGAATCATCATTCACTGGAACGGGATAAGTTATTAATTTATGTAATCTGTTTGGAATATTAGAATCCACCAAAGCTACAATAGGTATTTGTAATTGATTAGCTTCAAGTATAGCGATGGAATTTTGATTTGCATTTATTATTACTAAACAATCCGGAATATTGTGTGTCACGATTCCTTCAAAACATTTTTGCATCTTTCTGAAACGTGGAAAATGATCGAAAGGCGAAAATGTAGAAGCGTCTTTCAAATTGGGATGTGCGGAGAAATCTTGAAAGTGTTTTTGTACTCTTCTCATATGTTTCCAATTGGTCAAAAACCCCCCAATCCATTTATGATTGATATAGCTCTGATTGGTTCTCTTTGCCATTCGTTGAATTATTCTATTATATTCCGGATTGGTATTTACCAATAATAAATGGCCTTTTGCACCAATGATAGATCCAATCAAATTACAAGCCCTTCGTAAACAAATAAGTGTTTTTTCCAAATCAATAATAGCCATTTCATTTCTAAATCCATATAAATATCCTTGAAAATCAGGAGTTGGTATCCGATGGCCCAGATATGCGTTTGTACTCAGTAATTTTTGAATAACCAACAAATTAGAATTGCACATAGTTCCTTTTTCCCTTTCGTTTAGATAGCTCAGGTGGTTAGAGCAAAGGACTGAAAATCCTTGTGTCAGTGGTTCGAATCCACTTCTGAACACAATAAGGGTCGGGTGGGACGGCGGCCTTCCGTTATCGGATGTAGCGCTGGGGGCCGCCGCCCGCTCGGGCGAATGGCCCGGGGATCGCGGGGCTCCACACACCATCGAAGCCCCGTATAAGTAATCAATCTCGAACGCCGTTCACTCCTACCCCTGTAACGAACGTTCGTCGAACCTCGGATGCTTTATTCCCTCACTTCCGGTATATGAGGTTGTTTACGAAACGCTTCCCAGAAATAGCCTTTAATGAGCCAGTCCTCAGACATTAACGCTCATATGCTGGGTACGAAGGCGTCTGCTGGGGCGGCGACCGTGCGGACTTTCATATATGTGCCGGGAATGAACTTCGTCTACCCTGATGGATGAAGGATTTACCGCTTGTCCCTGAGCTCTTTCAGGAGCCATTCATTGAAGGGCATGTAAGTTCGGAAAACCGAAGTATGCGATCAGCCCCAGATTTTGTCAGTCATAAAATTGGAGATTTCCAACCCCTTACCAGTAGTTCAATGAAAATACCGGGGAACCGAGACCGATCTCTCTAAGGCCCCGATCAAGTTTCCCGACCTGGACAGAAAAGATAAATTTGGTCAGGAGCTGCTTTATAGTTCGATAATTCCACTGTATGAACCTTTGGGAGAGCAGGAAGGCGGTAAATTCGTGGGAGTTCATTCCATTCCTACGTCACACCCGATTCCCAAAGTAGGGAGGTATCCGGGTGTTAGGGAGGAAGTATGGGAGCCGGATTCACTTCCGTGTATTTATCCGTAGGCTCGGGGGGCTTCCTGGCCCCGAGGTCAGCGTCGACCCGGAGCATAACTAAAAAAGGATGAGGTGGTTGGTACTTTGTGTTTGCTTTTTGGGAAGAAGTGACCAATTCGAACGATCACGTTTAGCTCAATCGTACATTTTAGCGATCAAATGGTATATTTTTGCAATAATAAATGGCAGAGAGAGAAGCCAACGACGGGTAAACGATTTACCGCAAAAATGTACCATTTCTCGTGTACCTTAGTGTCGCAAGAGGTGAACCCATTTTCCTGCTGATCCCTCTCCCCCACCACCTATGGGAACCGAATATACCAGCAGAAATTTACATAATTTTTGAACCTTTTCTCATCACAAAAATCGTGAGAGGGAGAGGAAAAAGGGTCAGGTTTTTATCATAATTACCGGAAATTATGCATCTACAATTGGGTTTAGTAATGAGCATCGGAATGATAAAGAAAAGGATAATAACGCCCATATCATTATTATTCCCAATGATGTATCTATCATTGGAAATAGTAATGATCATAGAAATTGGAGAAGAATGATCCCGATGATCATAATTTAATTATGATCATCGGGATTATGATTATCAAGACGAGGATTCAAATTCATATATATGTATACGGCACAGCAGATATATCTTTTCAATATCCTTGATCATCATTATGACGATCCGAGATCATCATTATGACGATCGGAGATCATCATAATTAACCCCGTCCTCGTGTTGATTTCTCTATCACCCAGATAATGACCTTATTTGTTGGATTATGGATTCTACTGGATAGTAATAATAATAATGTTGATGTCTATCCATCGACTCGATTCTTACTTAATTCGGATCATTCATATATGTATATGATCAAATCATATACATATTTTCCGTTGCAATTCCCCATTTCTATCCAAATCACCGGATTTAAATGAGAAATTCACAAAGAGAGGGTTGTATCTCATTGTTCTCAGTTCCCCCCCCCCTCCCCGGCTGCCGTCCAACGCGCCATCCGTGAGAAAGACCTACTTCTATGTATCTATTCCCCGCTCCTTATCCGTTATGTTCGGATAAATAATAATACTAAATCTTCCTTTTCCTATTCCCCATTTACCTTTCGGGTACACTGTTTCTAGCTTCAGCCGGGGGATAGGGGGGCAACCCCCCTATCCCCCGTCTAAACCATCACGGCAGGGCTTATTCCGTCATATCCTTCATTACCCATATTTTCTATTTCTTACTGGAAAAAAATATATATATTTTTTCGCCGCTGGCCGGTTGTTGTTCCCGCCGTCTACGTTGGTCGCATACGGTGGATAAGCTTAAAGGTTAGTTAGTCGGGATCTTTGTACTAGGTAATGGGTTATTTACAGGAACAATAGAATCGTAAAGTAGGCTAAGGACGGATTCGAACCATCTTTATAGGATTTGCAATCCAATACATTACCTTTATGTTACTTAGCCATTTCTTATACTTTTCGAACCGGAATAAAAAGGAATATGAGAAACAACAGGATTGGCGTCAGCCAAAAACGCTTTGTCACAACCATTAATATGACTCAATCGTACCAACGTACTTTTTTTATAACATCATTTTTTAATACCACCCCGAGAAGAATACGGCAACGTATTCAACTACCGATTGGTATTTGATAGCCATCTCTCCCCTTTAACTTAGTTCAACCTTGTGAAAGAATTTTGTCATATGTGATGGCCGTTGCTACCTACTTCGTTTTATTGAAGCCGTTGTCGATTCGGAATCCCGGCCGGGGATTCTATAGTTTTTATTGTATCGAACATTATCAAATGCAATATATGTTCAATAAAATTATTTTGATATTACGTGAAAAATGAAAAGGAAACTGCGTAGCACCTCTCCCTATAGTTTCGTGCCATTCAGCTTCCTCCCCATGGGTACGTAGTCAGGGAGCGGTATAAGGCCCCGAGGGGATCCGGAGACCTTAGGGAGAGGGCGTGTGGATTGAGTGAAGGCATGTAGTGCTCGATCCAAACCCTTTACGTAATCTCCGCCGCACCTTATTCCACGCGGAAAGATCGATTTTCACAGCATCACGGAACAAGTACGCCCTGTGGTTTTCCATTGCGAATACTAGGGATTTACAACTATAGCCAGTCAAATAGCCCGACTCATGCTACGTATAACTCCTTCTTATAAGTATAGCAAGACCGATCGTTCGCTCGGGCTTACTTACGTGGTTATCGTTTCGGTCACGTCATTTATTCCCGTGATTTGGAAGGGTTGACCGGCGGCGAGGTCGGATTTCTAGCTCTTGAATTGATCAGGTCTTCAGTCACGGCATATCTTTTCGAATTCAAAGAGCATGCGGGCACTCCGGGCGGCGGCCTTCATTCAGGTCTAGATAAAAAGTTCAAATTCACTTTGCTTTGGGAGCTTCCGACTTTTTTATTAAGTCCGTGTGACAACAGAGTGCATCAGCCTTTACTGTTTATATTTACGAATTCAAGGATATGCTAGCCAGTAAGGTGGTCCTTCGTTACGACGAGCCATGGTTGGTGCTAAGCTACGAATGAAGCGCATAGAGCCTACCAAATACTACTATCCGGTAGGAAAGAATTCATTATCTCCACCCATGCTCTTCCCAATCTATAGAAATCTTGAGTATTTGATGCCTCAGGCATGGTCCGGGGCCAAAGGTTATCGCTTATATATGGTATTATACATATCATGTCTCTCCCGTTAACCCGCTGCCCCCCCTCCCTCCGGGCCATAAGGGTTAGGGTTGATTTTAGTATATCGGGTTGTTGTTAGTTTGGCTGCATTTTGATGGATCAGCCATGAATGGTCATTGTTTTTATAGAAACAAAAGTAAACGGTTATGCTAGAAGGTGCAAAATTAATTGGAGCAGGAGCAGCGACCATTGCTTCAGCGGGAGCTGCTGTAGGTATTGGAAACGTTTTTAGTGTGCGCCTCGCCATAGCGCGTTTGGATCAGCGAAGGTTAACGGATTATCGCACGGCCTTAGCCCTAACCTGTAGCGGGAACAGACCGCAGGGAACCATAGCATGGGTTTCAGTCGAATTTCGTCGCACGGTGTTCACGAGTGCTTCAGAGTCAAGCGTTACTCCCTCCAACGAAGGAGGCCCGGAGGAAGGCACTAAGGGCCAACTAAACCCTTTGTGCAAACAACCCCACGGGGGAAACTGCGGGAAGCAGGAAAAGTCGCTCACTAACCTAAACGACGAGCAAACAACCAAACGTGAAAGCAAGGGATCACCCCAATGGACCCCGAAAAGGTTAGCACCTAGGTGCCAAACCCCAGAGGACCAAGGTATATCCAAAAATGTTATGGGTGACAGATCAGTCATAAGTACTCCGAGGGATACACTGGGCAAACCAAGTTGCGTATACGACGATGCCCGTAATGTGAAAGACTCTGAGGGAAGGACTGTAGATGGTAATGTGCCACCACAGAAAGGCGCGGAAAAAAGTTTTTTCTGTCAAAGAGCCCGCGGGCACGTGGTGCGAAGACAAAAGGGGAGGGTCGACCAACAGGAGAGGGCGGGAAATCGAAGACTGAGAAAAGCTGAAATATTTTTTTTTGGGAGTGTAGCGGAACCGGCGGAAGCAACTACTAAAACCAAGGCCAATAGAGGTGAGTCTAGACGAGTGACGCCTACCGCACTCGGTCGCGTCTTCTATGAAGACATTTACAATATAGACAACCTTAGGGCTGGCTATGAAAGGCTAAAAGGAAAGGTAGCCCCGGGAATCGACGGTAGAACTAAAGCGGACGTGACCGACAAGGCCCTTGAAAAACTATCCAAAGAGTTGAGAAGGCAGGCATATGCCCCGAAACCTGCCAAACGGATAATGATTCCTAAACCAGATGGCGGCAGTAGGCCCCTTTCTATTGCTTCGACGGTTGACAAAGTTGTGCAATCCACTTTAAAAGGACTCGTGGAACCGCACTTTGAGTCGCTTTTCAGAGACTCAAGCCACGGGTTCCGCCCTGGTAGAAGCTGTCATGAAGCCCTGCGAGCCCTCCGTTACTCGTGGACGGCACCCACTTGGCTTGTACAAATTGATATTAAGAAAGACTTTGACAAGATTCATCACGACCTGCTTATTAGGGAGATGGAATCAGTACTGCGATCTAAAGCACTACAAGATCTTATGCGAAAGCTACTTAACGCAGGATACATAGATGTATATAACCTTACGGATCGAACGCGATACAACACAGAGGGCGTTCCGCAGGGCTCTATAATATCCCCGCTTTGTGCCAATATCTTCCTACATAAGTTGGATTGCTACGTCGAAGACATACTCATACCCAAATACGATGTAGCGAATATGCGCCTAGCGGCAGCAGAATATAGTAGGAAAAGGCTTGATATCCATTCAAAAGACAAAGCCTTCTTCAAGTACCATACAGAATTGGGGCAGGCCATCGAAAACATCAAACACCTAGAATGGATGAACCGGAAGCAACAAAAAAAATATATTTTCGTAAAAAAAAAATATTTTTTTGGAAATTTCTTCTTTTTCCGAAACCCTAAAGTTTCCTGCCCTTTGGGCCGAAAGACGCTTCCAGAAATGGCTGAGAAAGAAGGATTAGAAAGACTTAAGTACCTACGGTACGCGGATAACATAATTTTGGGTGTTATAGGCACCAAACGAGATGCCCTAGATATTATAAAAGCCGTGCAAAACTTCCTGCAGGAAGAACTGGAGTTGGAGATAAACGAACATAAAATTTTACACGCAAAGTCCGGGATGGCCAAATACTTGGGTGCATTAGTAATATATTACGGCACCCGAAGTGTGGAAATCTCAAGCACTGACGAGATATCCGATGTCAACCAAGTAAGACTCCGATCTCGTCCACAACTAATAGCTCCCATAAAGGACTTAATAACTAGAGCCTTGGAACTTGGATACGCGAGAAAAAACGCCAGGGGCTTAGCTCGGGCAACCTCCAATCCACGATTGGCTTCCTCAGAGGACAAACACATTGTTACCCACTTCTCATCGGTGATACGCGGCATTGTTAACTACTATTCATTCGTGAACAAGCGCTCTTCCCTGTGGAAAGTTGTGTCCATCTATAAAAAGTCCTGCGCGCTAACTTTGGCCAGAAAACACGGCTTACGGTCAGCCAAGGCTGCTTTACTCAAGTTTGGTCCGAACCTGCGGATTACAGAAAAAGGCAAGGAGGTTGCGTCACTATACTACCCCACCTCTTTAAAAACGACAGGAAAGTTCCATGCTACTAGGTTCAGTCAGGTTACTGTACTCGGAGAACCATATTATGGAGTCAGGTGACTACTATATTCGAGGAACCCCGTGATGGAGTGGCGTGGATGGAGCGGGCACCGACTCACAACGATAGGCTCTTCTATCCCGCGACTCCTCCGGCAATGAAAAATCTGTGTTTAGGACCTCCGCCGGTCGAGTGTCTCGCTCTGGTCGACCCTCTCTCTCTGGTCCGCGCGCCCCCCCCTTCTTCCCCTTCCAGCACTCGTGCATGGAAATCTACGAGCCATTTCCAGTCTGCGGACCCTTCCTTATCAGCCATTTCGGCTAGTTAAAACTTTTTTTCGCAGCTTTAACTGTATCACTTGGGACCTTTCCGAAATATCCCGGTCTCGGCGCTCTTGCTAGGGCAACCATAGCCGAATCGAGCAAGCGGATCACGCTATGCCTACAATAACTTAGTTACGGGGAGGTGCAGGGGGGTAGTCGGCGGCGGGCGTCCCCCCCCCGTCCAAGGAGGGCTAGTAGCGCTTATACGGCCAAGCTGCAGAAGCTGGAGAAATTGCCATGGACGAGCCACATGCGGGGAAACTTGCACGTGTGGTTCTGACCGGGGGGGTAAGCAAGCACCCTATCGGTATTCTTTGATTCATTCTGTTGCGCGAAATCCATCATTGGCTAAGCAATCATTTGGTTATGCTATTCTAGGTTTTGCTCTAACTGAAGCTATTGCTTTGTTTGCCTTAATGATGGCATTTCCAATATTATTCGTCTTTTAATCAATGTGCTGCAAATATTTATTCTCTTTTTCTTTCCGATTCCCTAAAACGAGCACCTCAGGGCTCGAACGTTTCGTACGTTCGAGCCCTTCCCTCGCCGCACGCGCGTAAAAGAGCTAAAGAAAAGGAACAACGGGTATTTATTTGACCTTTGCATCCGCTTAGTCAGACAGTAGAGCCCCCAGGCCGCAGCTCGCAGCACCTAAAAGGCTTTGGCTCACCTCCCGGGGAGGTTAGGGAGCGGGAAACGTAAAAGGAAATAAATCTTTTTTCCATATATTTTTCTGCTCACTCCTACAGGGTCCAGAGGAGACTCAATTTGGCTTGTCGAACCCCTTGCGAATCTACAAGCCATTTCCGGCCTTCGTCCGGAAATGGCTTGTAGATTTTTCGGACTCCTTTGCCTTGACGAAAGAAGGCAGGTAGTGCGAAAACCCGAAGGATAGGTGCATCGCACTCGACCAGACGATTGGAGGAGCGGGGCACCTCTTTTCCGTTTGGTTCGGTCCCTTACTCTACATAGCTTCCGAAGGCCGCGAGTGGGCGGCTTAATTTGCTATGTCAGTGAACATAGCGAATCCAGCCAGGGCTTATAGTTTAATTGGTTCAAACGCACCGCTCATAACGGTGATATTGTAGGTTCGAGTCCTACTAAGCCCATATTCGATAAGACCAAAGTAATGACCGTTGGGCCGGAAGACGTTACAAGGATGCATATCACATTTCGCGCTAGATTTACGTAATAGTAGATTCATCACGAACTACCTGCGGCGGCTGGGCAGCTGGGTGGTGTGTTGAAGGTGATTCCGAACTTTGCTACAATATTGTTTTTGGGAGAAGCGAATGAAGGCCGTAGGGGGGGGGAAACGAGAAAAGCGCATAGCGCTGCGACCACCGAGAGGCGGGAAGCCTGCGTCGTATAGTCATTGTCCACGCAGCACTAAAAAAAAATATATATCTATTTCTTCCATTCCCCCAAAAACTTAAAAAAAGAGCCCCGCCTGTCAGACGTAAAGAAGGACAAAAACTGCCAAGAGGGAAAAAAAAACTGATAACAAGATAAAGAAACTGACAGGGCACGAGCCTAAATGGCTGAGAAAGAACTGCATTACGAAGAACCCTCTCAACCGGCGAAGTGCGCGGAAATCTACAAGCCATTTCTGATCTTCGGACCCTCGTTCGGACCCAGTTCTAAGCTATCTCTTAACCACTTTGATTGGTAAAGCGGGCAAGAGATAGCTGTGACCAAATATCTGATGGTGGCTCTCTCCACTTCGTTCTCTCGCTTATCCTAGTTCTCCCGTTCCCGAGTTCCGAAATGCGAAAAGGAAACAATAGATATATTGTTTTCTTTATCCCTACGCGGTGGATGAATTGCTATACGTTCTGTTCATGGCTCGCATTTTAGGTCAGAATTTTTTTTCACGAATTTGTTGTCCAATTAAGGAATTGAAATTGTCAGAATCAAGAATCTCCGGGTGTATAGCTCAGTTGGTAGAGCAATAGGCTTTTAACTTAAAGGTTGCAGGTTCGAGTCCTGCTATACCCAAACTTTGGATTTAGTAATTCCGTTCGTATACGCGTCCAAATATGACTTAGCGGAGGGATCATTACGAGCCATTGTGCTAAGCCCAACAGGGTGTTTGGAATTCGATATATATATGTAAAAGGGAAAAATTTGTGGACCAAGCTTGCGTGTTTACCGGCTCAGAGAAGGTAAAATGTATTATTCTCTTCTACCCATCCCTGTTTGGCCATACGAGCATAACTGAGTTGAGCAAAGCACGCACTTGTAATGGCATCATTAAAATTTTTCTACGATCGTAACTTCGTGACCCAACTTGCTGAACGTTAGGGCGCAGCTAAACCTTCGTGGATGGCCGCTGGGGGCACTCCTACTACGAAAACAGCGTTACCCGAAAAGAATTAGGTTCCGGCCGCGGGTTTGTCGGACAAAAAAAGGTTCTCGGCCCTGCGGGCAGATACTGTAAAGTTTCAGGTCCGGAGAGGTACTCTACGAAATATTTATTTTTTTGACATTTTCGGCCCATAGGTCCGACGCTTTTATAAATGGCTGAGAAAGGAGGCGCGTAGCAGAAAAAATATAGATTTTTCTACCCCTCTACCATATCGGGTCGAGCACTATGTGGCTAAAATATTTTTTTTCAACTACGCTTTCATCTCCTATATCATCCTCTCATCCGAGGCCTAGTGATTGCATAACCTCAGGGGTTGGCGGATATGATGGAATTGGTAGACATGCCAGGTTTAGGTTCTGGTGACCACAATGTTCATGGGGGTTCGAGTCCCTCTATCCGTACGAGTTTAAATCGGTTGAATCGGTTTTTGTACCGCGGGAAAAGATAATATTTTGGGTAAATCAGTTTTTTTGCCCGACAGGCCTCCTGGGGGAACTGTCAGACAGTCGCGCGCCCTTGTCAGGCAGTATTGCAGTTCCGTGGTGTCCGACAAGACAAAGTCCGGGTCGGTCAGACAAAAAAGTCCAAGGCCTCTCCCTCTTGTTCGTCTCCGCATCGCGTGCCTGCGGGCAGATACTTTGAAGTTTCTGCGCCCTTTTTGGTCTCTTTTGGACCCTTCCTTTGGGCACGACGAAGGAAGGGCCGAAGGCGATCAGAAATGGCTTGACGATTTCTGACCACGAACACCAGAGGGAGAGGCGGCTCCTCGACCCTCTCCTCATAGGTCGAGTGCTCGAGGGGCGATAGGTTTCGGGAAAACGCATTAAAGATAATGCAGTTGATTCGTTGGCATATCCACGGATGGAGAGGGATTCGAACCCCCGGTATTCTCGATACTTCGGTTTTCAAGACCGACTCTTTCAACCGCTCAGACATCCATCCCTTTCGTAATAAGCTCTTGAGCTTAAAGCAAACAATAATAAACCTAATATTCAATTATTATGTGAATTAAAGTTCGGAGAATACACGAAAATTTTTGTTTCGTTTGGCTAGGTTCGTGGGGCTCGGCCCGAACTAGAAGGGGCCAAAGCACAAAGTACGCGACCCGAGTGGGCCCGAAGGCTAGAAATGGCTTGACGATTTCCGCGCACGAGCACGAGAAGGATAGGTCTTGGCGGAAACGTTCAAGCCAGAGTCGGAGTAGCCCGGCGGGCTATTCTGTACTCTACGGGGCTTCGCGTAGGTAATTCACTAAACATGACCGTTCAAAATCTGCAAGAGCTGCTGTCATCGGGGGGATCAAATCTATAGATTTTGTGTGACCTCTACCCAGGAATAAACAACGTAGACGCGTCAGCAGCCCGGAGCTTTATTGGCTCTATTAGCATGGGGGGTGTAGCCAATCGAAGGGCGAGAGTAAGGTAGTCAGTGAGAATAGCTCTACTTTCTCCCAGTAGCTAGATTTGTCCCTAAGTCTCTCGCATAACAGCCCTATGCTCTGTGCTTCGCTTACTCTGCGGGCTTGCTCCTTTTCATTCAAGCTTCGCCCTACAGGCGATAGAAGCATGCCGCAGGAAATAAAAATCTTTTTTTTTTTCGCCCAGACAGATATGCTACTCGTTTAGCTAACTTCCAATCCCTAGTCACTGTGTTCAACGAGCTTCGCGATAACCCTGAAATACCCTCATTTCGCGAATCAAACAAGTGTTGATCATGAATCATCGGCGATAATTCATGATGGTAAAATTCTATTTTTTTTATCAATGCGGATATAGATTAAAGGTAAATTATCTGCCTTCCAAGCAGAGTATATGGGTTCGATTCCCGTTATCCGCAATGGCTAAAAAAAACGAATTAAACTTCATATGTTTGCATCAAGATTTAAAGTTTGTCGCCAAATTTTGGAAAATGTTTGGCAGACCAAAAAACTTACTCTGAAACAAGAATTACTTATTTCGGAGCTTAGAAAGAACAAAAAAAATAAAAAACAATCTGACTTTTCCGTACAATTACGAACTATGAAAAAGTTGTCCCTTTTTTATGGAAATTTACCAATAAGAAAGCTGCAAAGGGCTAAAACACGCACTTATATGGATAAAAAAAACAGTTTGCTATTCGATATAGAAAAAAGATTGGACGTTATTCTGGTTCGTCTTAATTTTCGTTCAACCATGTTTCAAGCGAGGCAACTAATAAATCATCAAAATATTTGTGTCAATTACAAAAAGGTCAATATTCCTGGGTTTCAAGTATCCAACGGTGATCCTATATCTATTCAAGAAAATTCTTTAGCTTTTTTCGAATCAAACATAAGACGAAATTTACGAACTAACCGAATAGTTAGAATGAAACCTAATCATTTAGAAGTTAATTATAAAACACTGAAAGCTGTGGTATTATACGAACCTCAACAAATACGATTTCCTTATAAAATAGATCTAGACCTTCTTGCTTGATTAAAAGGAACGAAAAATTAATATTTTTGTTGCCTTGGCAATTTCGTCCTGTCAGTTTTTTGTTATCTCTACCCCCCCCCCCCCTGATGACAGTACCCCTGCTGGGGCCCTCGTCGGCTGCTATCGTAGCCTTGCACAGCTCATAGAATCGTGAGGGGGAGTTACTGAGGTGGGGCTAGATGCTGTGGGCGAAACCCAGATGAATTTTCAGCTTGACGATCCGAGATGGGTGGTGGAATAATGCGTTATGACGAGAGAGTCAAAATATATGATAGTAAAAAAAGAATTTTTTGTTTTATCCGAAGGGATGGATACTTCTTTGGTTTTGCGAAAGACAGGTCCTTTGTAATGTACCTGAAATGGCTTTTCCGCCAGCCGATACGGCCGGCTCGTCACGCCCACGGGGGGGGGGGGGGGGCCACGGGGGGGGGGAGACTATGATCCTCCCATTAAAACAACGCGTTTATTTCTTCTAAATAATGAAAAGTCACTACTAAATTCATTTATTGGTAGTGGCACACTACGGTTTGTTTATTATATACGTATCTTCTATTACTAAGCTGTGCTTTCTCCATCCATATATGCTTTTGAATATTACTACCATTATTCCATGAAATAATTGATTTACAACATTCGAGTGGTAAAGGCACCTCCCTCCTTTGGTGCCTTCCCAACGCGAGGGACTTCCTATAGCCTATGTTTATCATTGGGGCTCTTGCTTCCCGCGAGGGGGATGGTTATGCGCTCGCGGCTGCTGTATGCTCGCAGCTCACAGCCAAGGGCTCACTGGAACTGCGAACGGGATACCGCATGGCTCACATGGAGAAATCATCTGTGTACACTTGCAAAGAAAATTCAGTATTCATATGCAGGCTGCTGGGGTTGAACCGGTTTTGAGAAATATATCTATGAATCAAATCTTTCGGATTATACTCCGGTTTCGCACCCCAAATTCACGTATTCAAACAAAAAAAAACCTTAATTTCTAAAAATTTAGTTAAGGAGATTGTAACCAACGCATATTGTTATAGTATTAATAGGGTTAAATATTTCAATAGTAAATTTGATCAGGCTTGTGATGGATAAGCCAACAAATTACAGTAAAGTAACTTGGAAGGATAACGAAGCCGATAGGTGCAACGATAGACCGCTGAAAAATATATTAGAAGTTTTTGGGGTTCTCGATTCGAAATATGTTCGAAATATGTTCGAATAGTAAACTTTTCAAGTTAAGTATTTCGTAGGTTTCTTTGCACACTCAGGGAGAATAATGTGTCAAAGGATTGAATGCTGAAGATAGAAAGAGGGCCAAAGATAGGAACCGAAGTTTTAATTCCATGTCCGGTAATAAGATTGTCTTACCAACTAACTATTGATAGTGAGCATTGATCCGGGAGTAAATTCAAATAATATAATTTCGATTGAAGGTGATCGGATTAATTCTACTTTTCTAACAGGTCGTCTTTCAAGTATTTCAAAAAGTCTGACGGGAGTTCCACTTCCTGGGACAGCAGACTGTCCAATATACCACATTTATCTAATACCTTATTCCATTCTAGCCAAAATAAAATGCACCCATTTCGAGACTTTTATGAGATAAAGAAAGGAGTAAATTCGTGTCTAGATTCATTCGTTACAATGGGAGGTCGTACGGAGGGTAGTTAATATTGAGGGGTTTGAAGGGGGGATAAGCACTCCCATACAAACTTAACATATTTTTTCAGAGTCCTTCGACTTCTTCAACTCATAATCACAATATTTGAAGAACATTTGGAAGGGAACTGCATTATTTTCGGGATAGGAACTCATTCTTTTCATACATCTTTTTTTTCAATGGGCCTGGGCGGCCCTACTCGCACCGTAATAACTGTCATCATACACCCCCCCCCTTTGTATATACTCCCAAGATGACAAACTACTAACTATGGCGGTTGTTACTAGAGCACGGCTTATTGGGGTAAGGAAGGGAACGATCACGACAATTTATTATAGACCTCGACAATATCACGACTGGGAGTCTATGATGATGCAGTTCATTCTTTTGGGTGGGCAAGGCGACCCACCCTGCAAATCCTATTGTCGTGATCAATTTGTTAATTGGGAATGTGGATTGTGCGCACGATAAGATCAGAGTTTATGTAATAATAGTTTGCGTGTCATCACACACATATATTAAAGTGCGTGTGATGGATGACAAATTGGGTGTCATCACGTACGTATAATAAGGGGCCTGTGATGTCAAATTGCCACCAGGGTGGGGTAGGGGTGGGTTCGAGTGAAATGGATACAAACTTTATTTTATTAGAAATAAAGGTCGTCAAACAATCGAATACAAGTTTATATTTTTAACTATTAAGGAGTTTTGAGATAATAAACGTTCTTAGAGCGCTCGATCCTGATTTAAAAGGTTTGGCTTTAGTTTTTGATGAAAAAAAGGTTATGTCAACTTCACTTGACACCCAATTGTTCTGTGTCTAGGGATACCGACGAAGGATCGGGTACAAGTTCATAGGGATACGTTAGACAATGTGATGGGGAGACGAGGTTTGATGAATAATCATGTATAAAGATCAGTTATCATATATAAAGGATAAAATATGAAAAAGAGGTTGGGTTTGCCTACAAAAAATTTTTCCATTCCATTGGATACACTGAAAGTTACTTATAGAAAGGGTGAAAAAGCATCTACTTTTTCATTTACGGTAAAACAGATTGCCAGAAAATTGTTCAATTCGTGAGTCAGGCATTCGAAATATCATTAGACCTGAATTTGGTCCAAAGACGTTAGTCTCCTCGTGGAGATAAAGACTTGTGTAGTAATTCCACGGAGAGTACCGTATGAAAACTTTGTATGGTCATATCCGGAGAGCTTTCTCAAGCTTATTTTGCACTTGGTATAATTATTCGGATAGTTTTTATGCCGAATTACGCCGTAATGGTAAGGTTTGGCTAGGCTTCACTGGTTATGTAAGGGAAGTCAGCTATATAAGCGTGAAGAACTTCCGTTATTTAAGGGTATATTATGCTTCTTATTTGTAGTCGTTACCGACCCCCTGTTACGTCGTCAGGGTTCATGAGTGCTAGCTTTTCTCCCCGTACTGGTCATTAAATAAGTAAGTTAAAGGGTTTCTTTGGTTAAAACACGTGCTAACCAGAGGCCCGTAGGGAATGTGTTGGCTTTCCTACTTCGCAAACTCATAATCTGGTAACCACAGGGTCCTGTGGTTGGATTGTCTTCCTTTTATATATATACATCTCTATTTCATTCCCGTTATTATAAAAACAATCAAATTTTTTCGTTTTGGGGCTGAAACCCGAGGATGAAGCATCATATAAAATGTATGGAAATATTTGTGCAATTTGTTGGTGCCCCTTACTCTTTCTTAGTACGATGGCTAATTAGTTAGTGATACGCAAGATGGTTTATATTGTAAGTTTGTATAGGTTCAAATCCTATTTATGCGTAAATTCAATAATCATACTCAAAAAAAAGAGTTTGATCCTGGCTCAGAATGAACGCTAGCGATATGCTTAACACATGCAAGTCGAACGTTGCTTTCGTTGTTACGTGTTGAAGGTCGCATTCGGAGGAGAAAATCTTTTTTTTCTCTGAGCTGCTCAACTCAGTTGAGCCTGCGGCCTCCGATCAACCGTGAAAACCGTTGAAAACAAAGTGGCGAACGGGCGAGTAATATGTGGGAATCTGCCAAACAGTTTGGGCCAAATCCCGAATAAACGAAAGCTAAAAGGCGCTGTTTGATGAGCCCACAAAGCATCAGGTAGTTGGTTAGGTAAAGGCTGACCAAGCCAACGACGCTTAGCGGGTCTGTTAGGGCGATCCGCCGCACTGGGACTGAGACACGGCCCAGACTCCCACGGGAGGCTGCAGTGGGGAATCTTGGACAATGGGCGAAAGCCTGATCCAGCAATATGGCGTGAGTGAAGAAGGGCAATGCAGCTTGTAAAGCTCTTTCGTCGAGTATGCGATTATGACAAGACTCGAAGAAGAAGCCCCGGCTAACTCCGTGCCAGCAGCCGCGGTAAGACGGGGGGGGCAAGTGTTATTCGGAATGACTAGGCGTAAAGGGCACGTAGGCGGTGAATCCAGTTGGAAGTGAAAGTCGCCAGCTCAACTGGCGGAATGCTTTCAAAACCAATTTACTAGAGTAAGGCATAGAGGAAAGCGGAATTTCGTGTGTAGCGGTAAAATGCAAAAATATACGAAGGAACGCCAAAAGCGAAGGCAGCTTTCTGGTTCTTTAACCGACGCTAAAGTGCGAAAGCATGGGGAGCAAACAGGATTAGATACCCTGGTAGTCCATGCTGTAAACGATGAGTGTTCGTTCTTGGTCTACTGATATCGCACTCTTTCGGTCCGACTTAAGCCCGGCTTAATGCTTAAATTACCGCAAAGGTAGTGTGACTCGATTGTTTCCTTCAAGTTCCAATAATCGTGAAAAATATGTGATGATCAGGGGCTGAGCTAACGCGTTAAACACTCCGCCTGGGGAGTACGGTCGCAAGGCTGAAACTCAAAGGAATTGACGGGGGCCTGCACAAGCGGTGGAGCATGTGGTTTAATTCGATTCAACGCGCAAAACCTTACCAGCCCTTGACATATGAATAAGTGTGCTTGTCCTTAACGGGATGGTACGGAAATTCATACAGGTGTTGCATGGCTGTCGTCAGCTCGTGTCTTGAGACGTTGGGTTAAGTCCTATAACGAGCGCAACCCTCGTTTTGTGTTGCTAAGACATGCTCTGGTTCAATCCTTGACCACTCGAGACTGACGAAGACTACACCGTGAAAATGGAGGATACCCATGAGCTGAGTTTTTGCAAACGCCGTGTGGCTCATTCCGAAAAGAATATGACCATAATACAAGGTTTTAATACGGTACCCTCCGACGAACGAAGCTCTCGGAGCATTGTACACTTCACACTGAGGAACTCAGTCTTAGTCAAAATGATTGACACTCCAAGTTATGTGCTGCACTCACAAAAAACTGCCAGTGATATACTGGAGGAAGGTGGGGATGACGTCAAGTCCGCATGGCCCTTATGGGCTGGGCTACACACGTGCTACAATGGCAATTACAATTGGAAGCAATGCTGTAAGGCGGAGCGAATCCAGAAAGATTGCCTAAGTTCGGATTGTTCTCTGCAACTCGAGAACATGAAGTTGGAATCGCTAGTAATCGCGGATCAGCATGCCGCGGTGAATAAGTACTCGGGCCCTGTACAAACTGCCCGTCAAACCATGGGAATTGGTTTCGCCCGAAGCAGCCGACCAAAGATCACCCATTACTCGAAGTGTTCCACGCCGTTGTTGAGTGCGGTCGACTAGAGGCATTGGTGATCTCATGTAGGAGACCAAGGTTGGGCCATTGACTGAGGTTAAGTCGTAACAAGGTAGCCGCAGGGGAACCTGTGGCTGGATTGACTCCTTTTTTCCAATTCCATAAGAAGTGGCAAACGTCGAAGAAATGATAGAAAAAATCGGCTTTACGAGCTTCCAATTTCCAATCTCGAATACGATGACGCAGCTACAAAAGGAATGATAAAATCAAATTAAAATTTCATCATCATACTTTTTTCCGTTTTTCTGGTTCTCGCTCTTGCTTCGGGTGCTCCCGGTATACACGTGCCAGAAATCATCCCGTTCATTCTGTTGTCCTTTCACCAATCCCCACAGTTTCTCTCAATACTTACGGCGGTTCAATCGTTTTGTTTCGACCCCTTTGCTATCACCTTTCCAGTGGTTCATGCAGGAGCTATCGTCGCTTCATTTTCGTTTGTCGCCAGGAATAGAAGAAATTCACAAGAATGTATTGTGCCGTGGTGGTGGGCTTATTTATTTCTTCGGAATCTTTCTAATCCCTTCCCTGCCTGCCTTTAAATTTGTCTCGCAAAAGGGTTTCGCCGGCTAAGCATCTCAGTCGGCGGAGGTGGTGCGTCGGACGATGGCCCGGCGGCAGGCTCCGAAAACGAAGAGCGAGACGGCAATCCCTTCATTTACCGGCACCCTTAGTAAAGCTGAAACGCATTCCACCCTCGGTGAGTCGGGGCATAGCGCGACGGCGGGTAGGCCCCCCCCGGACGGGGGGGTCACCAGGTTACCCGAAAGAAGAACTCGCGATTAGCCGCTGCTTCTTCGGGTACCCCACCCAGAGTTGGGAAGTCGGGCGGCAAGTCGGCCAACTCGGTTATGCAGTTGGGCAAGTCGTCCGATATGGAGGAGCAGGCTTTGGGAACCCCTTTGGGCTAACAGAGAAAGCGGGAGGCGTCGACGAACGATGAGACCCTGTCAAACTATCGTTGTGCCTTTTCATTCTATACTTGCGGAGGTAACTCTCAAATACAATCACGATTTTGAATTGGAAAACGAACATAAATTGTAATAATATAAAGCGGCAAGTCCGGTGGCCCTGATTCTGACAATTGTGATAGGGGAACGGCCCGCAGCCGCCGCACCTTCCGAACCTGTTGATGATTCGTGGAGAGCTCGGCTCGAGTCGTTTCAGGACCTTTGGACAGCTCTCTTTATCCCACCGCGATGGACACTGCAGCATCATCCCTTTATTGAGCTCTTTCAGTATTGCTCCACCCTTCATCCCCTTATTAGTGCGCCAGTTTCTAAAGACAATTCTACCGGTTGCTTCTAAATACGACGTGGCAGCAAATTCTATACCATACAAAGGCTTCCGTGCCCGGAATATGGGCTGGTTTTCTAGCTCCGATTCATTGGCGCCAGCTATGGCGAATTATCGAAGTTTTTCGGGCTGTGTACGGGGAAGAGCCTGGCTATATGCTTCTTATTCAATAGCTACAAAAAGCATGCAGATGGTTACGCTGGACGGAATTTGGCTCATATGTTTCTGTAGTAGAAGGGATTTATTCTTTGTAGTGGTTTCTATTACTTCAATTAGTGAAAACAAGTGTGCTCCAAGTCCTTCGGCTGTTGTACAGAATTCAGCCCCACTTGAATAAATGACCCGAAGCCCTCCTCATACTTTTGAGGAACTTCCAGCTATCCTTCGAAGACCCATTTGTACAACTTAAGTATTGATGAACCGCCGACGGCCGTCCCCCAGACGAAGCGCCTCGTCCTTGGCCCCAAACCCTTATTTCAGCCGTCTCTCGTCCGACAGCGCTGACGCACCCTCTGAACCTACCCAAGAGGAAGGAGTGCCCGACCAGAGCCCGCTGGCTTAATTTGCCGTAGGCCGGGGGGGGACGGGCGATCAAGCTTATAAAGACCTGTATTGCAGCCTTCGTGGTTATGGCCGCTTACTCTTTTTCGGGCTATGCGATCATAGCCGCCTAGATAGGGAAAAGCACAGGGCGTAAAGCGAATTCTGACCCAACAACTAGGAAGAAGCGGTAGATTATTACACCAGCAGGATCATAATCAGCATGTCGGAATAGTTTAGGAGGGTAGAACAGCGGGATCATAATTCGCACACGGGGGTTCGAATCCCTCTTCCGATAGGCGAAAAAAATAAAAATAATTTATTATTATTTCCGACCCGGAATGATATAGTAATAGAATAAATTAGATTTTTTTTTGAAAAGATCAACGGAAAAATTTTTAGAGCCGGGCACTATGGTAAGATGCGAAAACACCCGATCCCATTTCGACCTCGATATGTGAAATCGTCTTAGACCATATGTACTGATTCATCAATTTCGGGAGACATGGTCCACGCCCGGGCAACGCACTTTATCAGAGGGAAATGTATATACGACCAAAATAGCATTACTGGAATAGGAAAATGCTATTAGACAAACGCAGATAGCTTACGAAAAAAATCCGACCATATCCTCGAAGATCTAGTCCAGCCGGGTATGAGATAACCATGCCAGTAGGTTAAAGCTCACTTTGTTCGTCCCTCCACGACGAAATAGCTAAGAGGGTACCGAGAGAGACTCCTTTGGTTTTACAGGGCGGCTTTACGAACTCGTTGTATGAATTCACACAAGGGGCGCGGTGGTAAACAATCAATCCCGATGGTTGGGGGGGTAAGTATATAGCTTCGCGGATAGCGCGGAGGAGCGGGTGAAAGCTAGATCTAGTAAAAGGTGGGTTTGGCGAGTTTTCAGGGAGTAGTCCAGCGGGTTCAGTTCCTAGAGTATCCGAGTGATATGCCTAGTTGGCTGTGAAGTAGGTTCAATTCCTACCGTATCAAAAAGAATGCATTGGATGGATGCCTAGGCATTGATAAGGATGGACGCTTTCAAAGGCGAAACGCCATGGGGAGATATCGTCTGTGATCCATGGGTCTCCGATCGGGAAACCGTATCCAGGCGAAAGCGGCGCATTAGTGTGCCGCGCTACGCCTTGGACTTTCACAACTTAGCGAACTGAAACATCTAAGTAGCTAAAGGAAAAGAAATCAACCGAGACTCCGTTAGTAGCGGCGAGCGAAAGCGGATTAGGCTTCTCTCTTCATTCAATTTGTTGAGAATCGAATGATGGAAAAACCATTAAGGGAATTGTGAAAAAGATTGGAAAATCTTGCCAAAGAA